CAAAGTGATATACAAGTCACTACCCCCTCCCTTTTTTATATTTCCTTAATTTGAATTAAATTCACTTTGATTAGGGCGAAGTTCTTTAAAATCCCACGCCTTTTTTAAAATATCCTGAACGGTTTCTGTAAGTTGAGCACCCCTTTCAAGGAAATATAGAATAGCAGGAACATTTAAATAAGTTTGATTCTTTATCGGATCATAAAAACCCACTTTTTGAAGATCTTTTCCTTCTCTTCGAGATCGAACATCAATTGCAACGATTCGATAGACAGCTCATTGAGATAGATGTAGATGAATAACACCCCTCCTAGAAACGTATAGGAAGTTTTCTCCTCGTACGGCTCGAGAAAAACGAATTTGATCCGAAGTTTTATCTATGTATGGAATTCTAATATGGAATTCTAATAAATGACAAAAGGATCCATAAAATCATCAAATCAATTAGACTATGATTTAAATCTTTTTTTCTTCTTCGTTCTTGAAAAAGAAAAATGGGATCATTCGTACTCATAACTCAAATTAAATAACTCTTAAATAGCTCAAAGTAAATAGCTCAAAGAACAATAGTTAGGCAATTTCATTTATTGAGTGGTCTTAACACCCCCCGTTTCGTTTGTCTCTCGTTTAAAAAATATATTTGGATTCTGAAAGATGGCCCAGTAGTTATTGAGACGGTGTTTCCTTGTTTTGGGATCCTTTATCAATCATTAGGTTTAGATTCCTTCGGTGCTTCTTAATCCTTTAAAAAACGGTAGCAACATACCTTTTATTTATTATTTATTTTATTTTGGATTTGCTTCTATCCAAGAATCTTATGAACGATTGATTCCCGTGTAATACACTTTGGATCAAAAAATTGGATTAATTCCAACTAATTTTCCTTTTGAATGGAAAATTTGCTCGAATGGGATCCTTTCGATTTTTATATCTAAGATATATCACGAAGTTGTTCTAATTTATTGATTTGCATTAACCCTAGATTCTTCCTCCGAAAAATGAATTAATACGTTCTACTCGAGCTCCATCATGGACTATTTCCATTACCAACTGATGTCGAGTCAAGAGCACCTTCACTTAATATAGAAATAGAAAATGGTGGATAAAAGAAAGAATCCACAATGGATCGGGACCTTCAAGTCGCACGTTGCTTTCTACCACATCGTTTCAAACGAAGTTTTAGCATCACATTCCTCTTAATTTGGAATTGGTATGGAATTGATTCAATTGTGAAATCATGCATAGTCATTGGTTTAATTAGTGTGTATACGCCCCAATCTAGACTCTTTTCTTCGATAGATAGATTGGTAACTATTTTTCGGAAGAAGTTTTAGCAAGAACTCTTAAATTTTTTAATTTTGGAATTGGAATTTGTATCTTCACGTATCAAAGATTCGACTTAATTTCTAAGGAATTATTAAATATAATGAAAAAGGTGTTGCTATCATTATTTGAAGAAAACAGTAAGGGCCATATTTGATCATCATAGAAAAAAGATAAGTATAAGTCCCCTTTTTTGTAATATTAATTATTAATATTAATTGAATAATAAACTCGATACAACAAAAAGTAGGAAAACGAGTTGTTTTCCTATCTATATCTATTAAATTGAATGAACAACTACCCTGTCACCATTCTAAATAGTCTATATTCCAAATTTCGGATCACAAACCTTTTTCACAAAATAAAAAGACTTTTGTTTTGTTATTCTATTGAAATAGAACAAGAAATGTATATATGATAAACTTTTACTCACTTTCTTTTCTATAACAAATGATATTCAAAGAAACTACATCAGTTAGATAGAATATAACACTGGATTTTTGTTACATTTTTGGTAATGTAATTCGGGCAGACGCGGATATTTTAATATTAATTAATACTTTCGATTAATGATTAACTCTTATCTGGTCACCTAGCCTGTGGGACTAATGGGACATAATAAAAATGAAAAGGGCGATTCCGGTCCTGGTCCAGACGCTTACTCCTATTAAGTTTGAGTGAATTTTATTAGTACCAAAACAAAATAGTTTGAATTCAGAAAAATTCATAAATAATTATACTACCCCATTTACTTACGATATAAAAGAGTAATAGATAAGATTATTGAAAATTCCATTTTTAATAAATTTAATAAAATCGAAAAGAAAAAGAATAGTTACAAGAGGTTTTTCTAAATAACTAACTTCCCTAATCCTAAATAGAAAGAGTTTGAACATATGATGAAAAGTCCAACCGACTTTTTTTTGAAGTCAAACTCTCAGAATCCAGGTTCCTACCTTACCTGAATCCTAAATACATGAAATGACACCTGCGTGTCATTTGAACTAGATTAGGTTTAGTTTGTGAAAAAGAGTATGATTCATAACAGATAAAAATCAGAAGAAATTAAAGGCATTCCGCCGAAAATGCGACTTTAAATTAAAAAAAAACCGTCCTTTTTTTCTATTCTAAGATAATTTTTCTATTCTAAGATAATGGATATCCTCTGGGACGGAAGGATTCGAACCTCCGAATAGCGGGACCAAAACCCGTTGCCTTACCACTTGGCCACGCCCCATTTAGATTGCTAATTAAAGCGTAATATTTGTAGTAGTTATTTGTCAACTCCAATCTAAATATCTAGAGAATATGTTAGAGTGTTAATAGCATTTTGATAGGTGTGGATCTAGAATTCAACTTCATTTATTGATCATTAGATATAATTCAATTAAGATATTGTATGAAAGTACGATTTCTTCTATTCTTTTTTGCGAATTGGAGAATTTTTGATTGGATAGGTTCAAAAGAAGAATTTTGTTGTCTATCTTAATTTTTCCCTTTTCCTTATATCAATTTATATCAATAACTCAATCAAAATACAATTATTTTCAAGAATAAAATGTATGTTATGCTTAATATCTTTAGTTTGATTTGTATCTGTCTTAATTCTGCCCTTTATTCACATAGTTTTTTCTTCGGAAAATTGCCCGAGGCCTATGCTTTTTTGAATCCAATTGTAGATGTTATGCCAGCCATACCTGTCTTCTTTTTTCTCTTAGCTTTTGTTTGGCAAGCTGCTGTAAGTTTTCGATGAGATCTTTAATTTAATAATTTAATCTCCTACAAAATTCATGATTTATTCGAAAAAAAATTCTAACAATTGCTAAGATCAAATAAGTTTTAGAGAATGAATTTTGTAAATTCTTTTCGATTTTTAGAAAGAACCTCGTTTCTTGCTATCTAAATAGCATATGAGGTAGAAATTGGAGGATCTATTCTCTTTTTTCAAAAAAAAAATTATCTTGGAGATTGTGTAATGCTTACTCTCAAACTCTTCGTTTACACAGTAGTGATATTTTTTGTCTCTCTCTTCATCTTTGGATTCCTATCTAATGATCCCGCGCGTAATCCCGGGCGTGAAGAATAAAAAGTGGGTTTTCTTTTACATTTTCTTAGGATTTTATGGTTAACTAAGAACAAAGGATTTGCAAAATTTGAAAAAAAAATCAAGTCATCAATGAAAACGGAAAGAGAGGGATTCGAACCCTCGGTACGAATAACTCGTACAACGGATTAGCAATCCGACGCTTTAGTCCACTCAGCCATCTCTCCTAATTCAAAAAGATAATTACTATATTAGATTAGATTAGACAAAAAGGAAGAAATATTTCTTTCTATCTAGTATTTTACTATGTATTTTAATATGGAATAAATATGTACAACTTTTATCAGAAATTTCATTGCTATAAATAACATATCATATAAGGAATCGAAAGTGCCAACAATATAAAAAAGAAAAAGAAAACTAAAGAAGACCGAAGAGCTTCTTGCGTTGATTTTGTTCGAAAGGCCCTCCTTATTGCCACGGGCAGGCCCGCGCAGGCAGTCCCTAGCCGGGCCTTTTTTTGTTCCAGCGATATACAAATTTCTAGATATAATGATGATTTCTATTATTTGAAAATCCAAATGCTATTTATTCTATATACTATATAGAAATAATAAAAAGAAATAATAAATAGAAAATTCAATAGGAAATATTCAAGCAAGAGGAAAGAAAGATTATTTCGATCGACAAAAATGAAAAAAAAAGGGGGGGGGGGGGTCAACACTCGAATTTTGATGATTTTGTGGATGATCCTATCGTGATTATGTCCAATGCCCCCATTGGACAAAAGGGCCGATTGTATACAATAATTGCATTGTGGCGGGTATAGTTTAGTGGTAAAAGTGTGATTCGTTTTATTAACCCCTTAAGAGTTAAAGGGTCTTTGATTTCGGCTTGATTCAGAGTCCGAACAAAAACTTTATTTTCTATAAAAAGGATTAAACCCTTTACTTCTCAATAACATATTCGAGAAGAATATAGATTCTCGTGATTTGTATCCAACAGTCACTTAGAAAGTGAGAAAGTGGATTATGAAATTGCGAAACATAATTTTTGAATTGGATTGAATTTGATTATAATATTAATACTTGCCTAAGTACGAGTAAAGTATCCATGGATGTAGATAGAAGGTAGGTTTCGAATCGTAACTAAATCTTCCATTTTTTCTATACGAAAAAAAAATGGAAGCAAAGTAGCTATTAAACGATGACTTTAGTTTACTAGAGACATCAACCTATTGTTTTAACTCGGTGGAAATCAAATCGCTTTCCTCAGGATCTTCTCAAGTAAAAATAGAGAACGAAGTAACTAGAAAGATTGGTATAATCACTCTCTTCTAGAGGGATCATCTAGAAAGCGAGTCATTTTTTCTCTATTCAGACAAAAAGCTGACATAGATGTTATGGGTTAGAATTTTTTTGCAATATTGTTCACATCCATAAAGGAGCCGAATGAAACCAAAGTTTCGGGTTCGGTTTTGAATTAGAGACGTTCCGTTCAAAATGTTGAATCGACGTCGACTATAACCCCTAGCCTTCCAAGCTAACGATGCGGGTTCGATTCCCGCTACCCGCTTTTCGTTTCAATGTTTATTTTCAATGTTTATATTCTATACTCTATATAGCTATTAGAT